TTTCTTCTATCTCCCATATTTCTTTAGTTATTCACTAGAGCAATTATGATCGGGAAATTGATCCGGGGCAAGTGTTCGGATCTATTATGACATAGCGGGAAGGCGCTCAACGGACCTTTTTTTATTTTCTGTATTTGGAATTGGCACAAACAACTGTTTTTTTGTGCACTCTAGTGTATTTATATCTTAATTAAAAGTTTCTAGATGGAACAACTTTATGTCTTACAAAGAACACTATTATTCTATTCTAAATCCAAATCACACGAGTGCTTATTACTACGAGACATACCAGGATCCATATTTATTCATTCGAGGGTCTCTTTTCTTAATTTTATAGAGTAGAGAAACTAGATATATCCAGTTTCTCTACTCTACATGTTTCTCAGTTATCCCTACGGAATACCAGACAAGATAGAACGATCTTATAAGGTTGATAATGAAATGGATTTATTTTTCCAAGAAGAATGATCGGATTGATAGGGACAGCAAACAATTCATTATAACATAACAAAAAACGAGTCTTATTATTCGAAACGCCTCGTGATCTTCAACCAATTATGAGCTTCAATATAATTCCCGGGAGTAAGTGCTATAGCTTGTTTCCAATACTCAGCGGCTTGATCGAACCAAGCCTCTGCAATTTCAGAATCTCCTTGTCGAATGGCCTGTTCTCCCCGGTCAGAATAGGTGGGTCAATTCCTTCCCTTAGAACCGTACTTGAGAGTTTACTACCTCATACGGCTCAGCAGTCAATTCTTTTGGTATCCCCTTTTAATCTACCATATCTAATCTAATTCAAAGAAATTTATCATAGATCCAGAGACGACCCATCTCCTTTTTATCGGGTTAACCAAAAGAGATTAATTACATAAGTTTAAAACGAAAATTTGGATTACTAATAGGTTTTCGTTTTATCTTTTATCCCACCTTCCGAAGACTAAAACATGGGTCTTTTTTTTTTATTTACCTATGGTATCATTAGAATTCTCTGAAAGGTAACTATCTCAATTTCATACAGAAATTTATATAGAATCCTTGAAAAAGACTTTCCTTCATAAGAAAGAAAAGACTTACTTTCTTTGGGATCTGATGCTACACCGCTGCTCCCTAGTGGATCAACTCTATTACATAAGTTGATTCCTAACTTTTTTCATATCATAACAATGATATAAGTAAGCAGTTCTTATTGTATCGGACCAAAACCTCGCTAATTGATCTTTACGGTGCTTCCTCTATCAATTAGATTCTTTATCCATAGAATAAAGTATCTAGGCATATCCATTTCTTCATATTTTGACTTTGATATGAAGTTGTTTTCTTTGCTACAGCTGATAAAAATCGTTATTTTGGACGATGTATATGTAGAAAGCCTTTTTTTTTATTTAGTATTTAATGCTTTTTTCTTTTCCTTTCTATAGTAGAGAGAGTCGCACGTAATGACAGATCACGGCCATATTATTAAAAGCTTGGGGTAAGAATGGGTTTCGTTCTAGTGCTCGAAAATAATATTCCAAAGCTTTGGTATGTTCTCCATTACTTGTGTGGATAAGTCCTATATTATAGAGTATATAACTTCGATCATAGGGATCTATTTCTAGTCGCATAGCTTCATAATAATTCTGTAAAGCTTCCGCATAATTTCCTTCAGATTGAGCCGACATCCGTTACGGTCGTCATTCGATTCCACGAATCTCCGTTCCAGAACCGTACGTGAAATTTTCATCTCATACGGCTCCTCCTTTATGTACATAATAAGAATAATAACTTATTAAGACTAAAAATATTCTCATTATAAACTGAGCGGGGCTAGTGTTTTTACAAGAAATCTCTAGCCAACCTTTCTGCAAAAGATTTTTTCTTACCATCAAGCGTGTTAGGATTAGATAGAAATGAAATGGTAACTCCAACAATTTCTTTGTCCTCAACGCTCCTTAATTTACAGGAATTGGTCACTTCAACAATCTTCGATGGTTATACGGGTATCCAAAGTACCAACGAGATGGATGCTTGTTGTCCCAGCCATTCTTGTTAGCCCCAACCCTGATAAGGAGGAGGGGTTTAATCTTTAATAAATAACAAAGTTTTGGTGTTGTTGATTTCTAGGTGTAGTGCTTTTTCCCATATGCCCCCTATTGGTACTAGGATTAACCTGTAATATAGAACCTATAGGTGTAACCTTTCGCTCAATACTCCAATTGACAATTGAAGCATCTGAGGCGGCATTACTCGAGGATACACGACAGAAGGACTTGTTCTATTTATAAACTTCACCTTCAACAAGTGTAGATTTCTTTCAGTAATCTTTTTTCTTTCTATTCCAAATCGTGTGTCTTTGGATGATAAAAAAAGAATCAAATCACACCATCTCTGTAGTAAGTAAATGCCTCTTTTTCTCCTGAAGTTGTCGGAATTATTCGTAATAAGATATTGGCTATAATTGAAAAGGTTTTATCAATAAAATTTCCATTTATCTGCGATCTAGGCATAGATAACAATACAT